AGAACAAAACAATATTGGATTCTAAAATCAAAGAAAGATATTTAAAAATATATTTTTAAATATCTTTTCCTTTATTTTATGTATAAACTTTTACTTTTATATATTTTATATGTATATGTAGCGAAAAAAAATATTGATTTATTCCCATGGAGTATCCAGCAAGAAGAAGAAGAAGATTGATGAAATTGGAAATATCGACAAATTCTTGCCTTGCGCGGGATAAGGAAATAAAAAAACCCACTTGTACAATTTAATCTATATCGAATTTAAATATCAGAATAGCTGATATAGTCGTCATTCAATGGGTTAGGTCCACTTACTTTTTCTTTATTTAAAATTTTATGCTGGGTTTGATAAGAACAACGGAGAAGTAAGAATACTTTGGTTTGGTAATTCATAATAGTGATTGGACATTTCATAAAAATAATTAGACATCTAATTCTAGAATATTCCTGTCAACAAACAACAATTTTAATAATTAAACATTAAAAAAACTACTCTCTCATTACAGGAGAGGGTAGACTAGTTCTAATAACTACAATTATTAATTACTATTTATACTTATAGTAACTAATAATAATTAATTAATAATGTTTCATTTTTTAATAAACTTTCTAACTATAACTCGTAATAATAAAAAGTCATTATAATGGTGGTTACCATTTGCTTTTTACAAATAAAAAGAATATCTCTATTCTACACCGAAAACGAAGACTAAAACTTTAGTTTAGTGAAAAAAGCCCCTTATCGGATTTGAACCGATGACTTACGCCTTACCATGGCGTTACTCTACCACTGAGTTAAAAGGGCCCTTTGTATTCAATTCATGAATTATAGACATTTTCATTATGAGTCTACTGCACTGCATACTGCAAACAAATACAAATATAAATAATATATGTATATATCATGTACATATCATATACATAGGGGTTTCGTTTATATTTATAAAGTAAAGGATCAATTCGATTTACCCTCAAAAGGTGAAGCGGGTCAATTTTATTTTAATAATGCAATGAATTGTTTCAAGACCGACCCCGCCTGTTTCCTTTTACTGATCAATCAAAACGAGATTTACTCGAAGGAAGCAACGAGTTTTAAGTTAAAATTAATGAGTGAAGAAGAAAAGAAATTAAGTGAGTTTTTACACCCTTTTCCGTTATGCTGGACCAATCACTGCCCGAACGGACAGAATCCTATAGCTCCTTTCGCTATATTCGCTATACTATATATAGTATTTTATATAAATACAAATTAAATAAAATAAAACAAATTAAATAAAATAAAGCAAAAAAAAAATAAATAAATGAAAATTGGACGGTTCATTTATTCCCATCCAATAAAAAATTCTATGGAATCATAACACAAAAGTAGAAAAGAGTGTTCGGATTTAGTCATATCATTAGATTATATTGACAATTCCAAAAAACTATACATACTATCATCATAGTATGATGACAGTCGGGCGGATATGCCCCTATCGTCTAGTGGTTCAGGACATCTCTCTTTCAAGGAGGCAGCGGGGATTCGACTTCCCCTGGGGGTACTACGAAAGGAAGTTGATTATGGATTATCCATAAGCCTAGAATGAATTCTTCCTGGGTCGATGCCCGAGCGGTTAATGGGGACGGACTGTAAATTCGTTGGCGATATGTCTACGCTGGTTCAAATCCAGCTCGGCCCAAAAATTCGCCGCTCCATAAATATGATATAACCAATGATATAAGAAATTTGTCCTCCATAAAAATGGAATCCTTCTCTTTTACGGATCAAGCATTTTTTCTTATGTATCCATGTTTTTCTGATTCATTCTGATCTTTCTAAGACTCTAGATTGGTAATACATAATCAAAGATTATGAAAAGAAAAATAGTTTTTTCTCGTTGAAAGGTTGATTATCCATTTTTGGCACTAAAAAAACATGGGTTACTAGTAATCTGTGTTACTTTGACTATAGTCCATATCTCCGTGTTACTTTCAGTATAGTCTATATCTATGTGTATATAATATCAGTTAGTATATCATTCATGTCTCTCTTACAACACGACGAATAAAATAAAATGGTTTTTTAAAACCATTAAGAATAAAACCATCAAGAATAAAACCATTAAGAATATGTATACCATACATCTCGCTGGGATTGTAGTTCAATTGGTCAGAGCACCGCCCTGTCAAGGCGGAAGCTGCGGGTTCGAGCCCCGTCAGTCCCGAACTAGGATCCGATCCGTTAAATAAATGGATAAATTTATTTAACGTGAAAAAAGAAAGAGGGAGCAAGAGCTAATACCCAGCGGGATCCCTATTTCTTTTGTTTTTATTTCGTATTTATCATCATACAAATACGGGAATTTCCATTTCTTTCATTAGTGCCGATTGATAAGAGAGAGACATAACATAATAGTTAGATTCGTACAATCGGTAGTATTCTTATATTTACTTTACTATTTTAATTTAAGAGATACTTGTCCACTTTTGTTTTTCAATATTCTTGATGAATAAAATAGAAAAGAGTACCCCTTTTTACCGGAGTACATATGCAAATTGTATTCGTTTATTGTACGAGACACAACGAACTTAACATAAGTGCCTTGATAGAGTATTCGTCGGGGTAAATGAAAACCCCTTTGAGTTCCAACTTTTTTTGGGGGGTATCCTCAATGACTAATTGGAAACAATCTATCTCATTTTCATTCAAATAAACTAAATTGCACACTCAATTTTTTATGTATGCCTTCCAGTTCCAGTCCCAATTGAAGGAAGAAATACTAACAAAATAAAAGAGGAGAACGAGTAACACTCCTTTTTATTAAATTCATTGAAATTATATTCGATTTTTTCTACTTAACTCGTCCTTTTTCCATCTCACTCCTACTCTTTGGATCTGTGTGTCATCCATAGAATACCATACTAGTCATATAATACCTCATAATTGTATGTATAAGTATAATATAACGAAGGAGGAATATATAGGGAAGACGATAGGCTTGGGTTATTTATAGAAAAGAAAAAGTGGAAAAGGATGTAAATTTCCTGATCCAATAAAGAATCCTTTTTCAGATTTAGTATAGATAAAGGATCTTACTATGTTATACTATTCAATTCTCGACAATGAATTTATTTGATAGATCATATATTGTTATTCATAATACTGATCCGATTCAGTATCATCAGGATGCAATTCATCCCATTGAATTTACAGGAATCCAATTTCTCATCTCTATGGGATTAGATCCCGAGTTATTGCGAAGTAAAAAAAATGAGATTATGGAAGTAAATATTCTCGCATTTATTGCTACTGCACTGTTCATTCTAGTTCCTACTGCTTTTTTACTTATCATCTACGTAAAAACAGTCAGTCAAAATGACTAATTTGATTGAAACTTGAATTATTAGTTCTTATCAATGATTGAAGAAAGGAATTCAAACTTCAAGTCTTAAACGAAATGATCTGGCTGGAATCATAAGTATCTGAGATAGTAGTATCTAAGCCTAGATAGTATGGTATATATATATACTATTATATAGTATATATTATCATATTCATTATTTTCATAGAAAATTGTATTGTATACGGATATAGACTTTTTCCTATAAAAAAAAGCCCATATCTAGATCAATATACAACATGTATGTACATGGATTAGATGTATATCTAAATAGTACATCAAAATAGCAGCCCAATTCTTTTTTTTTTTGCTACATTTACCTGTGTGTATTTCGATCGATCCAAAATAATCGAAGGCCAACTGTTCTAATTCTTAACCTATTTTAGAATTTATTTATATAGGATAGATCCTGAGATCCATCAAAAGAATCAATGGAGCAAGAATAATATGGGCGTATACTAATCTATTAGAAATTTAAAAATAAATAAAAAAAGAGAAAAGAAAACGAAACCAAAGAATCTTTTTATTTTTTTAGATTTCCCACCACAAGAAGCTATTGCTTGATCCATTAACAGAAAACATGATCCGCGGAGTTCTATATCTATGATAATTTATTCAGATTTGTAAAAGGGAATAGGTTAATAGAGTAGACTCCTCTCCATTCCATTTTTTATGCTTAAGACATGAGATGAGTCAAAAAAGCATAAAAAATGGAATGGAGAGGAGTCTAAAAGAAAGGTGAAATACACGATACGTGAATCGTGCAACGAAAGAAGGATCTAATCTTCTTATGTGTAGAACCTCTTTTCTTTGGTTTGGACAACAACTAGTCACTTCCAATAGAAAGTATGTATTGCCATAATCTAATTAGATTAGCGGAATGACTTTATGTTCTCTTAGAACAGTAAAAGTAAAAAAAGAGGGAAACAAATAAAGAAAAAAATAAAAAACCCATTTCTGGTTTTTGTTCATTGTAATATCCATAATTCTGGTAAGAACTGGTTTATTAAAATAGAATGTTTAGGAAGAATCCGGTTGAAAAAATTTTCCTATCATGCGTAGATTTTAGTTTCGAAATAGAACTATAGTAAAGTAATCATTCATTGTTTGATCGAATGGTTATTATTCATTATTGTATTTTCTTATTCATTACTGTATTTCAGTATAATTTTGAAACAGAGACATTCTTAAAAAAGAAAAAGCTTCGCAAAACGCTCAATTAAACAATTCATACAATTAAATTAAAAAACTAGTAGTACCCCTCCCTAAAGTCCACTCCTTCCCCATACTACGAGTGAGAGGGAAAATGTAAAGACTACCATTAAAGCAGCCCAAGCGAGACTTACAATATCCATATGAATTATGTCTCCTATCTCTATGAAGGAATTATTTAATTATTGATCAATAATCATAGTGGAATTAATGGTGCAGAGTCAAAATATAATTCTGACTTAAAGCTATTAATGAACCAATCCAATGAATCTACTTGTAACAATATTCTAAGATTTCTGGTAGAATTTTGAAGTATAATTATTAAGTACAGATATGATACACATACCTTTTCTTGAAAAATTAGATAGAAAAGGAATACTTCTATCCTAATGAAATGAAACATGTGGGAATACTAAGACCTTTTGTTTGTTACCCTTTTTTTTTCGACTTTTACTTTTACTCTATAAAAATAAGAGTTGACCGACTATCCTGATTGAATGTTTGATTACTCAGAGACCCTCGTGAGTCTGGATATAAAGTTTCTTCAATCCTTTCCACAACTCTTAAATGGATTTCCCATCAGCCTATCCAATCTAATTCCAGATGGAGTCAGTAGACACAATTTTAGTAATGGTAGTAAAAAATAATTAGGAATTCTTGATACTCTTTCGTACAATCTCTTCTTCAATCCTAGAAGAAAAATGGATTGTCTTTTAGGAACCTTTGGATACTTTCGACCTCTGATTTTCGTCGTTCTGAATACCAGAATTGACTCTCACTATTATAAAATAAAAAAAAAAAAAATAGTGAGAGTCAATCGTATTACTAAGTAAGACTCACTTCATCCCTATTTGTATCGGTTTGAGTCACACCCAAGGACCAGATTTTGAGAAAAAAAAACTATCGATAGGCTTATACTTCTCCGGCTCCGGGGACAAAATTCGTCGAATTAAATCAGTAGAATAAGAAATCCCCCGTTTTTTGTTGATCAGGCGACACCCAGATTTGAACTGGGGATAAAGGATTTGCAGTCCCCTGCCTTACCACTTGGCCATGTCGCCAAATCCGATCCAAATCTCAAAAAAAAAATATAAAATAGGTAAAAAAAGAGTATTCATCCATATTCTTTTACTAAGATTCTATTACTAATTCTTTTCTTTTTTTTATCCAATCCAATTATTCTCTTCGATTGGTTATCACACCCCTTAAAAACTCCCCTTCTCCTTCCATTGAGAAGGTAAAAAATGGATTTTCGGTCACAGACTGAAAAATTTAGTGCAAATTGGAACCATTAACTATTTTTTTTGAATTAGTGAAAAGTTCTTCAATTTGTATCTCAAATTGTTGACTTTCCTTACTGGCATAACAAATCAATTTAAATATAACAATATATATGATATGTGTATATGTAAACCCACACCCCAAAAACAAAAATTGTTACACATATACCGGGACGAATCTTTTTTATGTACATATCCCATATCCTTATAGGGAATCGTCGTGTTTTTTTTTTCGTTTTCTATAATACAATAGAAAAAGTAGAAATTATGATATAGTGTGATCTGACTTCTGTTGCCACAAGCAAAATTGCTATAAAAAAAAAGATGAGATGAGATATGTGGATAGGTGAATAGCTATACCGGCATATACTTTACTTAGGAAATATTATTCCTATTACGCAATTCAATCATATTCCATAAATCCATATTATATATATAGTAAAAGTCAAATTATATTTATATTATTATATTATATTATATAGTAGTAAAATAGTAAAATATATAGTAAAATAGTAAAAGTTATATTTATATTTTATATATAGTAAAAGTCAAAAAATCCGAAATTTTTTTTTCATGTTGAAAAAAAATTAACTTTAACTAAAGGGGAAACCATATTACTACTGGCTTTCTTTATCTTATTCATAGAGATTCGATTTCATTCTGAATCCATTTATTTTTTTGGTACCCAATCAATCTAATCGTATTATCATAATAATAGGTAGAAGTTGGATGAATTTTTATATTCTATATAAGACTCCATAAGTGTAAGTGGCGGAATTATTCTGGGAATGCTTTATAAATTCATTTCCATTTGTACCTGTCGCAAATTCGAACTTGTCTTGCGTCGAAAATGCTCTTCATTCCTCTGTCTCATTTCCGTTCTCATACGTATGAAGTACATTTACGGGGTTGTCTAAAATTTCATGTGATTCAGTAAACAGAATATACATTCCATCATTGCGAAATCGAACCATATGGATCGATAAATAGTGAGCTAATAATGGGATTTTTCGATAAAGGGGAAACTGAAAATTAAGATGCTCTGGAATGATGGAAATGAGGGAATGTCCACAATACCTGGATTTAGTCAGATCCAATTTGAGGGATTTTGTAGGTTTATTAATGAGGGCTTGACGGAAGAATTTCATAAGTTTCCGAAAATTGAAGACACAGATCAAGAAATTGAATTTAAATTATTTGTAGAAAGATATCAATTGGTGGAACCCTTGATAAACGAAAGAAATGCTGTGTATGAATCACTCACATATTCTTCTGAATTATATGTACCCGCGGGATTAATTTGGAAAACCGGTAGAGATATGCAAGAAGAAACCATTTTTATTGGAAACATTCCAATAATGAATTCCTTGGGAACCTTTATAGTAAATGGAATATACAGAATTGTGATCAATCAAATATTGCAAAGTCCTGGTATTTACTACCGTTCAGAATTGGACCATAACGGAATTTCTGTCTATACCAGCACCATAATATCAGATTGGGGAGGGAGATCAGAATTAGAGATTGATAGAAAATCAAGGATATGGGCCCGTGTGAGTAGGAAACAAAAAATATCTATTCTAGTTCTATCGTCGGCTATGGGTTCGAATCTAAGAGAAATTCTGGATAATGTTTGTTACCCTGAAATTTTCTTGTCTTTCCTTAATCTGAATGATAAGGAGAAAAAAAAGATTGGGTCAAAAGAAAGTGCTATTTTGGAATTTTATCAACAATTTGCTTGTGTAGGCGGGGATCCGATATTTTCTGAGTCCTTATGTAAGGAATTACAAAAGAAATTTTTTCAACAAAGATGTGAATTAGGAAGGATTGGTCGACGAAATATGAACCGTAGACTGAATCTTGATATACCTCAGAACAATACATTTTTGTTACCACGAGATGTATTGGCTGCTGTGGATCATTTGATCGGAATGAAATTTGGAATGGGTACACTTGATGATATGAATCACTTGAAAAATAAACGTATTCGTTCTATAGCGGACTTGTTACAGGATCAATTTGGACTGGCTCTTGTTCGTTTAGAAAACGCAGTTCGAGGAACTATATCTGGAGCAATTCGTCATAAATTGATACCGACTCCTCAAAATTTGGTAACTTCAACTTCATTAACAACCACTTATGAATCGTTTTTTGGCCTACATCCTTTATCTCAAGTTTTGGATCGAACTAATCCATTGACACAAATTGTTCATGGGCGAAAATTGAGTTATTTGGGTCCTGGAGGATTGACGGGTAAAACTGCTAGTTTTCGGATACGAGATATTCATCCTAGCCACTACGGACGTATTTGTCCAATTGATACGTCCGAAGGAATCAATGTTGGACTTATTGGATCCTTAGCCATTCATGTGAGGATTGGCCATTGGGGATCCATAAAGAGTCCGTTTTATGAAATATCTGAAAGATCAAAAAAGGAGGCACAGATTGTTTATTTATCACCAAATAGAGATGAATATTATAGGGTAGCAGCTGGAAATTCTTTGGCCTTGAATCAGAGTATTCAGGAAGAACAGGTTGTTCCAGCTCGATACCGTCAAGAGTTCCTGACTATTGCATGGGAACAGATTCATCTTAGAAGTATTTTTCCCTTCCAATATTTTTCTATTGGAGCTTCTCTCATTCCTTTTATCGAGCATAATGATGCAAATCGGGCTTTAATGAGTTCTAATATGCAGCGCCAAGCAGTTCCGCTTTCTCAGTCCGAGAGGTGCATTGTTGGAACTGGACTGGAACGTCAAACGGCTCTAGATTCGGGGGTTTCCGCTATAGCCGAACACGAGGGAAAGATCATTTATACTGATCCTCACAAGATTATTTTTGCAAGTAATGGAGACACTACTATAAGTATTCCATTAGTTATCTGTCAACGTTCCAACAAAAATACTTATATGCATCAAAAACCTCAGGTTTCGCGAGGTAAATGCATTAAAAAGGGACAAATTTTAGCGGACGGTGCGGCTACAGTTGGTGGGGAACTCACTTTAGGAAAAAACGTATTAGTAGCTTATATGCCATGGGAAGGTTACAATTTTGAAGACGCAGTACTAATTAGTGAACGTTTGGTATATGAAGATATTTATACTTCTTTTCACATCCGGAAATATGAAATTCAGACTCATATGACAAGCCAAGGACCTGAAAGAATCACTAGGGAAATACCACATCTAGAGGCTCATTTACTCCGCAATTTAGACAGAAATGGAGTTGTGATGCTGGGATCTTGGGTAGAAACAGGTGATATTTTAGTAGGAAAATTAAGGCCTCAGACGGCAAACGAATCCTCGTATGCTCCAGAGGATAGATTATTAAGAGCCATTCTTGGAATTCAGGTATCCACTGCAAAAGAAACTTCTCTAAAACTACCTATAGGCGGAAGAGGGCGCGTTATTGACGTGAGATGGATCCGGAAAAGGGGGAGTTCCAGTTATAATTTAGAAATGATTCGTGTATATATTTCACAGAAACGTGAAATCAAAGTAGGTGATAAAGTAGCTGGAAGACATGGGAATAAAGGTATCATTTCCAAAATTTTGCCTAGACAAGATATGCCTTATTTGCAAGATGGAACACCTGTTGATATGGTCTTCAACCCATTAGGAGTACCATCACGAATGAATGTGGGACAGATATTTGAATGTTCGCTCGGGTTAGCGGGAGATCTGTTAAAAAGACATTATAGAATAGCATCTTTTGATGAGAGATATGAGCAAGAGGCTTCGAGAAAGCTAGTGTTTTCTGAATTATATGAAGCCAGTAAGCAAACAAAAAACCCATGGGTATTTGAACCGGAATATCCGGGAAAAAGCAGAATATTTGATGGAAGAACAGGAAATCCTTTCGAACAACCTGTCTTAATAGGAAAGTCCTATATTTTAAAATTAATTCATCAAGTTGATGATAAAATCCATGGACGTTCTAGTGGACATTACGCACTTGTTACACAACAACCCCTTAGAGGAAGGGCAAAGCAAGGGGGACAACGAGTAGGAGAAATGGAAGTTTGGGCTTTAGAGGGATTTGGTGTTGCTCATATTTTACAAGAGATGCTTACTTATAAATCTGATCATATTAGAGCTCGTCAAGAAGTACTTGGTGCTACGAT